GTTAAAGTTTTCATTGAACGCAATTCTAACTAACCCTAAGCGTGAAAAAAAATCTATTGGAATAAACAAAATAGGTAAAAAACCCCCTCGATGGTCATACAAATTAATCAATGAGTTGGAACAACATTTTAAAAAACGACGAAAAGAACAAGGCATAATGCAAGGGCTGGATCACCAGCTTCGAACAAGAAGATTTAAACGTATAGCTTTTTTAACTCGTTCCAGACGAAGTTTTAAGAAGTCTCATTTCAAGAATTATAATCTTTATACAAAATTTAATAGAGATTCGGGTTTTATAAGTTATTTAGAAGAACCGGATTTTCGTCGAGCCGTAATAAAAGGATCTATGCGCGTTCAAAGGCGTAAAATGGTTATTTGGGGACCCTCTCAAGGAAATCCCCATTCCCCCCTTTTTTTGGAAAAAATGGAGGATTTTCCTTTTCCTATATCCAACCTAATGAAACTTTTTTTTAATATTAGAGATTGGTTGGGTAAAAAGTCAGAATTCGAAATTTTAGATCAACAATTCCAAATAAAAAAAAATAACCAGGAAGACGCAATGGAATTCTGGGATAACATTCCATATGCACAAAAAACAAGAAGTCTTCTGTTACTAGCTCAATCAATTTTTAGAAGATATATTAAATTACCCTTATTCATAATAGTTAAGAATATTGGCCGTATTTTATTACGGCAATCTCCGGAATGGTATGAGGATTTCCAAGATTGGAATAGAGAAATTTATCTAAAGTGCAGCTATAATGGTCTTCAATTCTCCAAAACGGAATTTCCTAAAAATTGGTTAAGAGAAGGTTTTCAGATCAAAATCCTATATCCTTTTCATTTGAAACCTTGGCACAGATCTAAACTACGACTCTCTGATAGCGATCGAAAGCAACAGGATTATTTTGATTCTTGTTTTTTAACAGTTTTGGGAATGGAAACAGAATATCCTTTTGGGCCTCCTCGAAAAACACCTTCCTTTTTTGAACCTATTTTTAAAGATATAGACTATAAAGTCGAAATCAGAAAATTCAATTTTAGAGTTCGAAGAGTTTTAAAAAAAATAACAAAGAAACAAACAAAAGCTGTTTTATTTGTAAAACAAATAAGAAAAGAACTTTTAAAAGGAACAAAAATTCCATTATTTATACCGAGAGAAATATATGAATCAAGTCAAACTCAAACAGAAAATGATTCTATAATCAGTAATAAGATAATTCATGAATCACTTAGTCAAAATCGAGCTACAGGTTGGACAAATTATTTACAGACAAAAGAAGAAATGAAACATAGAATTGATAGAAGAAACACAATCAGAAATCAAATAGAAAAAATGAAAAAAAATAAAAAGAATAATGGAGAATCACCCCCAAAAATTTGGAAACTATTAAAAAGAAAAAATATTGAATTATTAATTCAATTTTGCATTGAAAAAATATACATTGATATCTTTCTATGTATCATTAATATGCGCAGAATCACTCTATACCTTTTTATGGAATCAACAAAAAAAATTGTTGAGAAATACATTGACAATAATAAAAGAAATCAAGATCAAGAAAGGATTAATAAAACAAAACAAAATCAAATTGACTTTATTTCGCCTATGACTATAAAAAAGATATTTGATAATCTTAGAAATAGTAAGCGAAAGTCACATATTTTTTTTTATTTATCTGACTTGTCACAAAAATATGTATTTTTAAAATTATCACAAACCCAAGCAATTAACTTCAATAAGGTAAGATCTATTCTTCAATATAATGGACCATCTTTTTTTCTTAAGAATGAAATAAAGGATTTTTTTGGAAGACAAGGAATATTTGATTCCGAAATAAGACATAATAAACTTCCAAATTATGGAATGAATCCATGGAAAAACTGGTTAAGAGGTCATTATCAATACGATTTATCTCAGATTACATGGTCTAGATTAGTCCCCCAAAAATGGCGAAATGGGATAAATACCTCTCAAAATAATGATTTAAAGAAATGGTATTCCTATGAAAAAGACCCTTTTTTTGATTACAAAAAAAAACAAAATTTGAAAGTCTATTTATTATCAAATAAAGAGGATAATTTTGAAAAAAACTATAGATATGATCTTTTATCATATAAATATATTCATTCTGAAACTAAGAAGAAATCCTGTATTTATAGAACATCATTCGAAAGAAATAAGAAGCAGGAAAATTCCACCAGAAATAAAGAAAACTTTTTTAACATACTCAAGAATATTCCTATGAAGAATTATCTAGGAAAAAGTGATATTATATATATGGAAAAAAATACGGATAGAAAATATTTGGGGTGGAAATTTAATACAAAAATTCAGGTTGAACCTAATAAGGACCAAATAAAGGATCAATTTCATATTTTTTATCTTCCAATTGATTCAAATTGCGAAATCAATTACAAAAGGGTCTTTTTTGATTGGATGGAAATATCTTTTGATTGGATGGGAATGAATGAAAAATTCTTAATTTTAAATCACCTC